TAAACGATTTGACAAGGCTGTCAGAAATGAGATGTCACAATATTTTTTTGACATATGTCAAAGTGATGGAAAAGAAAGAATCTCTTTTACATATCCTCCGAGTTTATCCATTTTTTTGGAAATGATAAAAAAAAGGATATCCCCGCCTACAATCGAAAAATTTTCATTTAATGAACTATATAACCCTTGGGTTTCTACCAACAACCAAAAAGAGAAAAATTTTAACAACGAGTTTCGAAATCGAATTAAAGCTTTAGACAAAGAAAATATTTATTTGAATATACTCGAAACACAGACTCGATTGTGTAATGACCATTCTAGAAAAGAATACTTATCAAAAAGGTATGATCCTTTCCTAAACGGATCATATCGTAAAACAATCTACAAAAGCCCTTCGCCCTCAACCCTAAAAAAAACTTTGATAGAAAATTTCCTAGATCCGTTTGGGATAAATCGGATTCACGGTATACTTCTCCCGGATACTGATTACCAAGAATTTTACCAAAAAATAAATAGATTTGAGATAAAATCATTATCAACAGAAATTGTTCATTTTTTAACTTTCATCAGTAAATTTGTTAAAGAATCGGGATCTACGAATCTAAATCCGAGTAGCCTTTATTTATTTTCAGAAGGAAAAATGGATTCTCAAAAAGAAACAAAATATTTTAACTATTTATTAAATTTAAATAAAATTGTAACTAATGCTAATGGTCAAAAAATTAATAGAAAATCGATTAGAATAAAAGAAATCAATAAAAAAGTCCCCCGATGGTCATACAAATTAATCACCGATTTAGAACAACAATCAAGAAAATATAAAGAAGACATACCAATAGGTCATCAAATTCGTTCAAGAAGGGGCAAGCGTGTAGTCATTTTGACTGCTACAAAAGGTACTCCTAAGACTACGAATAGTAAAATGTCCGATATAAAAACCGATGTGACTTTAATGCGCTATTCACAACAATCAGACTTTCGGCGCGGTATAATCAAAGGTTCTATGCGGGCTCAAAGGCGTAAAGTGGTTATTTTCGAATTATTTCAAGCAAATGCGAAGTCCCCCCTTTTTTTGGAGAGACGACAAAAATCCCCTCCCTTTTATTTTAATATTTCCGGGTTGATTAAACTAATTTTTAAAAATGGGTTGGATAAAGGGGAAGCATTCAAAACTGGAGAGTATACAAAAGAACAAACAAAAAGAGAAGAAAAACAAGAAACCAACAAAAGAAAGGAAAAAGCACGAATAAAAATCGCAGAGGATTGGAATCGTATTCCATTTGCGCAAGGAATAAGAGGTTGCGTGTTAATAACTCAATCTATTTTTAGAAAATATATTCTATTACCTTCATTGATAATTGCCAAAAATGTTGGACGTATATTCCTATTGCAACGTCCTGAATGGGCTGAGGATTTCCAAGAATGGAATAAAGAGATCTATATTAAATGCACCTATAATGGTATTCCATTATCCGAAACCGAATTTCCAAAAAATTGGTTGACAGAAGGTATTCAAATAAAAATCGTATTTCCTTTCTGTCTGAAACCTTGGCACAAATCGAAACTACAATCCTCTCAGAAAGATCTAATGAAAAAGACAAAAGAAAAAGGTGATTCTTGTTTTTTAACAGTTTGGGGAATGGAAACGGAACTCCCCTTTTGTTCACCCCGAAAAAAACCTTCCTTTTTTAAACCCATTTTAAAGGAATTCGCAAAAAAAATTGGAAAATTTAAAAAGAAGTATTTTCGAGTTCTAAAAGTTTTCAAAGTAAAAACAAAATTACTTCGAAAAGTTTCAAAAGAAACAAAAAAATGGGTTATCAAAAGTGTTTTTTTTAGAAAAAGAATAATAAAAGAACTTTCAAAAGTAAATCCAATTCTATTATTCAGATTAAGAGAAGTCGGAGTCGATAAATCAAGCGAAATTAAAGAAGAAAAAGATTCCATAATAAACAATCAAACGATTCACGAATCATTTAGTCAAATTCAAATTGCATCTCCGGGTTGGACAAACTCTTCGTTGACAGAAAAAAAAATGAAGGATCTGGCTGATAGAACAAGTACAATTCGAACTCAAATAGAAAGAATCACAAAAGAGAAAAAAAAAGTAACTCCAAGAATAAATAATCTTAGTCCTACAAGTTATAATGCTAAAAAATTAGAAAAACAGCAAATGGTTAAAATGTTAAAAAGAAGAAATGCTCGATTAATCTGTAAATTATCCCCTTTTGTAAAATTTCTCATTGAAAAAATATACACGGGTATATTTTTATATATCATTAATATTGCCAGAATAAATACAAAACTTTTTCTTAAATTAACAAAAAAAATTATTGATAAATCCATTTACAATAATGAAAGAAAACAAGAAAGAATTAATAAAAAAAAGAAAACTACAATTCCGTCTATTTCGAGTATAATTCTAAGAAAGGAACTTGAGAATATTAGTAATATTAAAGCAAATTCACATATTTTTTATGACTTATCCTACGTACCACAACCATATGTATTTTATAAATTAGGAAAAATCCAAGTTATTAACTCGTTAAGATTTGTTCTTCAATATCAACGAATCCCCTTTTTCCTTAAGGCTAAAATAAAGGATTCTTTTGAAACACAAGGAATGCTTGATTCGAAATCAGCAGATAACAAACTTCCGAGTTCTGAAATGAATCCATGGAAAAGCCGGTTAAGAGGACATTATCAATACCATTTATCTCAGATTGGATGGTCTAGATTAATACCAGAAAAATGGCGAAATACATTTCGTCAGCATCGTATAGCTAAAAAGGCAAATTTTAGCAAACGGCATTCATATGAAAAAAAACCATTAATGAATTCCAAAAAACAAAAAAAATTGGAAGTATATTCATTATCTAATCAAAAAGATAATTTTATAAAATACTATCGATCTGATCTTTTAGCATATAAATTTATTCATTATGAAAAGAAAACGGAATGCTTTTTTTATGGATCTCCCCTTCAAGGAAATACGAACCAAGAATTTTATTATAACACGCCTAAAAAAAACTTTTTTGATATGCTGAGGAACATCCCTATTAAAAATGATCTAGGAAAGATCCATATGGAAAAACCGGCCGATAGAAAATATTTTGATTGGAAAATTTTGCAATTTGATCTTATACAAAAAATCGATATTGAGGCCTGGATCATAATCGATACCAATAGGAATCAAAATACTCAAATTCGTACTAAAAATTCTCAAATAATTTCTAAAAAATATTTTTTTTATCTTAAGATCCCAGAGATAAATTTACCAAACTCTCACAAGGGGTTTTACGATTGGATGGGAATGAATGAAAAAATGCTAAAGTATCCCATATCCAATCTGGAACTTTGGTTCTTCCCAGAATTTTTGTTAATTTATAAGACATATAAAATGAAACCTTGGTTTATACCAAGCAAATTACTTCTTTTAAATTTAAATAGAAGTGCAAATAAAAAGATCAATGAAAAGGACAATTTTTTGATAGCATCAAATAAAAAGCATCGAAATCAAGAAGAAAAAGAACCGACAAGTCGAGGAGAGCGGAGATCCGTTCTCTCACCCCCAAAAGATATTGAAGAAAATGATGCAAGATCAAACACGAAAAAAGGGAAAAAGAAAAAACAATACACGAAAGCGGAACTGCGTTTGTTCATGAAACGTTATTTGCTTTTTCAATTGCGATGGGATGAGACTTTGAATGAAAGAATGATCAATAATATCAATGTATATTGTCTCCTGCGTAAACTGATAGATTCACCAAAAATTACTCTATCCTCGATTCAAAAGAAACAAATGAGTTTGGATATAATGATGATTAATAATAATTTAACTCTTTCAGAATTTATGAAGAAGGGAGTATTGATTCTAGAACCCATTCGTTTGTCTGAACAAAAAGATGGGCAATTTATTATGTATCAAACCGTTGGTATTTCGTTGGTTCATAAGAATAAGCATCAAAAATACCAAGAGCAAGGACATGCTTCTAACAATAATTTGGATTTACTTGTTCCCGAAAATATTTTATCCTTTAGACGTCGTAGAAAATTGAGAATTCTAATTTGTTTCAATTCAAAAAAGAGAAATTATATAGATCCAAATCCGGTATTTTGTAACGTAAAAAACAGCAGCCAAGTTTTACATGACAATAACCATCTTGATAGAGATAAAAATCAATTAATGAAATTAAAGCTCTTTCTTTGGCCTAATTATCGATTAGAAGATTTAGCTTGTATGAATCGTTATTGGTTTGATACCAATAATGGCAGCCGTTTCGGTATGTTAAGGATACAGATGTATCCACGATTGAAAATTTTTTAATAATACACTTTTCTGTATATCCTATACCCTATATATAATAGGGTATATGAAAGCAAACAAATACACAGATCAGATGTCTTATCTCACATTTCATTATAGTATCCAATATCAAATGAATAATGTCTGAATTCGATCTCGAAATGAATGAACGAAACCTTCTTTATTTTAGGTCTAAATTCTTCGATCCAAAAATGTACCAAGCTTTTCTATTCCTATAGGAAAACCAATTCAAAATTGAATTGATTGATTTGAATTCATGAAATTAGGAGTTCAAAAAGAAATTTGGATTAGATTCTTGTATATACCACATTCAAATTAATGGCATTATTATTACTGATCGGTAAAATCCATATCTGTAAAAAGGGCAAGGGGCGTTTTTTTATGGTCAAAAATTCATCGATTTCAGTTATTTCTCAAAAAGAAAACAAAGAAACCAGGGGGTCTGTTGAATTTCAAGTATTCAGTTTCACCACTAAAATAAGGAAACTCACTTCACATTTGGAATTGCACAAAAAAGACTTTTCATCTCAGCGAGGTTTGCGAAAAATTTTGGGAAAACGTCAACGACTGCTGGCCTATTTGTCAAAAATAAATAGGGGGCGCTATAAAGAATTAATTGGGGAGTTGGATATTCGAAAGATAAAAACTCGTTAATTTGAAGCGTGAGACTGTTTGCGCTTAGTCGTTTAAATTTTGATGAACTTCTTTCTTTTTACTTTCAGCAATGCATGGAAGAATGACTCGAGAAAAACTTATGATTCCACCAACTACAAGAAAAGACCTCATGATAGTCAATATGGGCCCTCACCACCCATCAATGCATGGTGTTCTTCGACTGATCGTTACTCTCGATGGTGAAGATGTTATTAACTGTGAACCAGTATTGGGTTATTTACATAGAGGGATGGAGAAAATTGCGGAAAATCGAACAATTATACAATATTTGCCTTATGTAACACGTTGGGATTATTTAGCTACTATGTTCACAGAAGCAATAACCGTAAACGGGCCCGAACAGCTAGGCAATATTCAAGTACCTAAAAGGGCTAGCTATATCAGAGCTATTATGTTGGAGTTGAGTCGTATCGCTTCGCATTTGTTATGGCTTGGTCCTTTTATGGCAGATATTGGGGCGCAGACTCCTTTCTTCTATATTTTTAGAGAACGAGAATTGATATATGACCTATTTGAAGCGGCTACCGGCATGCGCATGATGCATAATTTTTTTCGTATCGGAGGAGTCGCTGCTGATCTACCTCATGGCTGGATAGATAAATGTTTGGATTTTTGCGACTATTTTTTAACCGGGGTTGCTGAATATCAAAAGCTTATTACACGGAATCCTATTTTTTTAGAACGGGTTGAGGGCGTAGGCATTATTGGCGGAGAAGAGGCACTAAACTGGGGTTTATCGGGACCAACGCTACGAGCTTCCGGAATACAATGGGATCTTCGTAAAGTTGATCGTTATGAGTGTTACGAGGAATTTGATTGGGAGATTCAATGGCAAAAAGAGGGGGATTCATTAGCTCGGTATTTAGTACGAATTGGCGAAATGACAGAATCTATAAAAATTATCCAGCAGGCTCTGGAAGGAATTCCAGGGGGACCCTATCAGAATTTAGAAAGCCGCCGCTTTGATAGAATAAAAGACCCTGAATGGAATGATTTTGAATATCGATTTATTAGTAAAAAACCTTCTCCTACTTTTGAATTGTCCAAGCAAGAACTTTATGTAAGAGTCGAAGCACCAAAAGGAGAATTAGGAATTTTTCTGATAGGAGATCGGAGTGTTTTTCCTTGGAGATGGAAAATTAGACCGCCTGGTTTTATCAACTTGCAAATTCTTCCGCAGTTAGTTAAAAGAATGAAATTGGCTGATATTATGACGATACTAGGTAGCATAGATATTATTATGGGAGAAGTTGATCGTTGAAATGATAATTGATACAACAAAAATACAAGCTATCAATTCTTTTTTCAGATTGGGATCCTTAAAAGAAGTCTATGGGATCATATGGATGCTTATCCCTATTTTCATTCTTGTATTAGGAATCACACTAGGTGTACTAGTAATTGTTTGGTTAGAAAGAGAAATATCTGCAGGGATACAACAACGTATTGGACCCGAATACGCGGGTCCTTTCGGAATTCTTCAAGCTTTAGCAGATGGTACAAAACTACTTTTCAAAGAAAATATTCTTCCATCTAGAGGAGATACTCGTTTATTCAGTCTCGGGCCATCCATAGCAGTCATATCCATTTTACTAAGTTATTCAATAATTCCTTTTAGCTATCGCTTTATTCTAGCCGATCTTAGTATTGGTGTTTTTTTATGGATTGCTGTTTCAAGTCTTGCTCCCGTTGGACTTCTTATGTCGGGATATGGATCAAATAATAAATATTCCTTTTTAGGTGGATTAAGGGCTGCTGCTCAATCAATTAGTTATGAAATACCATTAACCCTATGTGTATTATCAATATCTCTACGTGTGATTCGGTGAGACATCAAATTTCCCTATTTATTTTCTTTCTAGCAAGAAAGTGAAATGGTTGGAATATCCATTTTTTTATTCATTATTGGGTTGATGAAGTAAACCAGATAGTTATATGAGTGAAATAAAACGGCTTAAAATTTTGCTGTTAAAGGAATTGAATCTCATTTCCTATGTACAAGAAGTAAGTGAAAGTAAACATAAGCAGTCAAGGTTGTTTATCCCAAGATTGGTTGATTAGTCATTTTGTCTTGAAGCGGGTTCAAAAGATCAACCATATGGGGTTTTTACTATACTATTACGATAGACGTATTACCCTAAATGAGAGATTCAAAAAAAACGAGTGGATGGTTAGGAAGACCAAGATGCACAAAGGAGTAGTAATGGAGATTCTGTAAATTATCCAACAGGATATTTTTTTTATAGATAAAGTAATTCGAATTGGGGCTTTAAGTTGGTAGAAATTCTTAAGAAGTACTCCCCACGATTTCATCCAGAGTATGTTCCTATCCACCAATTAAGTAAATAACTATCAAAACGACGAAATCTTTTACTTTTGGTAATGTGCCTTTTCTGAGAAAGGAGAATAGGAACGAACTAAAATTCAAAAACGAGAATTGCAAAAAGAGATATTTTTTTATTCCTGACTATTTCGATTTTATTTACAGAAATACAATT